ATTCAAAAATTTCACCCAATTGAGCACGTCTAGCATATTTTTTCACAGTAGCAGGATCACTATAACTGACTCCATTAAGTTCGCCACCATAAAACTCAACGGTTACACCTACTTGTTCAACACTATACTTGGATTCTGCCCTTCTAAAAGGCACATCAGCTCTAACAATCCCGTCGCCGTCTACCAAAACGACTGGAAATGTTTCAAAAAAAGTGGGCATACGACGTACAAAAAGCTCACGCCCTTCTTTATCTCGAAAGATAGGGTGTCCTAACCATCCTACCGCTATTCCATCTCCGTTATCCATTGAGCCTGCCCTGAATAATCCTCCTTTTGCCGGATTATTGCCGATATAATCATAAAAAGCTAATTTTTCAGGAATTTTAGACCAGGCTTCTGATAAACTTTGATTTTCGGCTAGCCCGGCACTAACTCTTCGATATACCTCTTGCTGGAAATAACCCTGATCCCATTGATAACGAGTGGGACCAAACAATTCGATGGGAGTAGTTGCTGAACCATACCACATAGTTCCAGCAACAACAAAAGCTGCAAAAAAGACAGCCGCGATACTACTGGAGAGTACAGTTTCAATATTTCCCATACGTAATCCTTTGTATAGACGTTGTGGTGGTCGAACGCTAAGATGGAATAGACCCGCTAATATGCCCAGTGTACCTGCTGCAATATGATGAGAAGCTATTCCTCCCGGAACAAAAGGATCAAAACCTTCCACGCCCCACGACGGATTTACAGGCTGTACTCTTCCCGTTAGTCCATAAGGATCGGACACCCATATTCCAGGACCGTACAGACCTGTTACATGAAATGCACCAAAACCAAAGCAAGCCACCCCGGAGAGAAATAAATGAATTCCAAAGATCTTGGGCAAATCCAAAGAGGGTTTTCCTGTACGTTCATCAGAAAATATTTCTAGATCCCAATAGACCCAATGCCAGATAGCTGCCAAAAAGCATAAGCCAGAAAACACAATATGTGCCCCAGCTACACCTTCGTAACTCCAAATCCCCGGATTCGTTACAGTTCCTCCTGTGATACTCCAACCCCCCCATGAATTGGTTATTCCTAAACGAGTCATGAAGGGTATAACGAACATACCCTGTCTCCACATTGGATCAAGAATAGGGTCAGAAGGATCAAAAACTGCTAATTCATACAAAGCCATCGAGCCCGCCCAACCAGCAACCAGAGCCGTATGCATTATATGAACGGAAAGCAACCGGCCGGGATCATTCAATACAACGGTATGAACACGATACCAAGGCAAACCCATGGAAAATACCCCTTTATCGAAGAAAAATAGACACTACGTAACTTTATTGCATTGGAAAGGTTATACTATGACTATCCTATAGACTTCCCCTGTTCAGTAGATTATTTCCTAACAAGGGTTATGATTCTATATTCTATTCGTAATAATGGAAGAATTCTGTTCGTAAGAACAAAGAGAAGCAGATTTATTCTATACTCGATAAGTACCAATATGCAATGGTGGATTGATACCATTTTCTATGAGTAAATGTGTCCATCCTTCATTTATCATTAGAAGGATCTATTCGTAAAAATTTTCCTTTATTTATTTTGTATTTCTTTCTAAATTTTTCTAATCTATGGATAAAATAAATATGATAAAGTCAATATTATAAAGACAATAAAACCATATTGTTACGTTTCCACATCAAAGTGAAATATAGTATTTAATTCCTTTTTTCTTTCAATCCATGCCTATTGGTGTTCCAAAAGTACCTTTCCGAAGTCCTGGAGAGGAAGATGCATCTTGGGTTGACGTATAGTGCGACTTGTCAGATATATTGGGTCATATGGGATTTCCCCGTTCTCTCCCCCGACCGAGATATCCTCTGTTTCGCCCAAGAAAGAGAAATTGAATCATCGAAAAATTGGAGCGTGAACTGCAATTAAATGCATTATTTGGGGGAATTCATAGAATTATATCAATTAGAATAATTTATGGTTGGCTTTGGCTGGACGAAAAAAATGAGGTATCCAGACTCCGTTTAGAAAAACCCAATTCGTAATATATTTATGATTACTACGTGTATCATAAATGATTATTTATAAAGTCATAACAACAAGAAATGGTGATGGGAAGATTTGTCCTATATGTGCAAATCAAAATCGGGCGTATCTTTACCCGGAGTAGAGCATAAACCTAAAAAGATGAAAGAGGCCCATTCAGGAACAAGAAAATATCATCGTGATTTGGATTGAATTTCGATGAAAGAATACATCAATGAGAAGTAAATTCGATAAGTTTATTTACCCCTTTTTTATATTATCAAAGAAGAAATCAAAATGAATCTTTATTGAAAAATCGAAGAAAAAGCCCTTTCATTAAAAAGTTCGAAAAATTCGAAAAATAAAAGAAAGAGGACTGGAATCTATACATTGATTCTTTTCTTCGCTATTTTTTTTGAACCGTATGCATCAAAAGGTGCATGTACGGTTCCTAAGGGATACAATTTTACCCTACTCAACCGACTTTATCGAGAAAGATTACTTTTTTTAGGCCAAGAGGTTGATAGCGAGATCTCGAATCAACTTATTGGTCTTATGGTATATCTCAGTATCGAGGATGAGACCAAAGATCTTTATTTGTTTATAAACTCCCCTGGCGGATGGGTAATACCCGGAGTAGCCATTTATGATACTATGCAATTTGTACGACCAGAAGTCCATACAATATGCATGGGATTGGCCGCGTCAATGGGATCTTTTATTCTGGTTGGAGGAGAAATTACCAAACGTCTAGCATTCCCTCACGCTTGGCGCCAATGAAGTTTTTTTATTTGAGAGAAAAAAGAAAACTATGCCTTCGCCATATGAATATTAAGTAATAATAGCATGGCACTTCGAATTCGATATGAAATTTTTTTTTATTTTTTTTTTCAAAAGATTTGATTATGTATCGAGAGAGTAGTATGAGATAAAAGATATTTCCGACTTTCTCTTATCTATCGGAAGTCCAATTCAGCGTCACAAACTTGTTTGTTTTCACACCGATGGGCTCTTAATAATATTTAAGTTATAAAATAAAAAAAGTGCGAAAAAACCAAATTTTCTTTTTTGGTTGGCTCAAAAAGAAACTTTGGGATTGCTGAATCAAAGACAAAAAAAAGAATCCATTTTAAAATAGAAAGCAGCGGAGCCATCATAGTATTTTTGAACTTCTCCGAAAAAAAAAGAAGGGTGGCATTTTGATCATTTACCCATCTGGGGTTGATAGATTCTATCTTTATCTTTCTTGAACGGGAAAGTAGGGATCAATTTCATTATAGAGCCGTATGCAATGCATAAAAGATAATGCCCGTACGGTTGTTCAATTCTATCCTTTTTCCTATTTTTCTTTATCTTTCTTTTCTGTTTCTTTCATCACACCAGATAGAACTATTATCAGGGTAATGATCCATCAACCTGCTAGTTCTTTTTATGAAGCACAAACGGGAGAATTTATCCTGGAAGCGGAAGAACTGCTGAAACTACGCGAAACCCTCACAAAGGTTTATGTACAAAGGACGGGCAAACCTTTATGGGTTGTATCTGAAGACATGGAAAGAGATGTTTTTATGTCAGCAACAGAAGCTCAAGCTTATGGAATTGTTGATCTTGTAGCAGTTGAATGAAAAAAATGGATTTTGTGCAAATCATTGATTTGAGATTTTATCTATGAGTTGACTATATAAATATTAAATAAAAAAATCCGGTTAGGATCAATCTAAACCAGCCCATTATGTATATGACTCAACATGCCAACTATTAAACAACTTATTAGAAATACAAGACAGCCCGTTCGAAATGTCACGAAATCCCCCGCTCTTCGGGGGTGTCCTCAGCGTCGAGGAACATGTACTAGGGTGTATGTGCGACTCGTTTAGATCATGAGCTGACACAAAAAAGCCAAGAAAACCGCTTCCAGTATGAATGATCAGTACTAGTGAATAGGATAGAATGGAAGAAGGGAATCCATTCACTATCTAAAAATAAGCAAATCTATCCTTCTATTGTGTATAAAGTTTATGGTTTCCATTGGTGCAAATCCAATCACCTGAATTTAAGATGAGAAACAATTCTCCATTGGTAGCAAAGGGTTATCCATTAAGCGGAAAAATCTTATTGAAATTCAAAAAAAAAACAATTCTCGCTCGGTCAAGAACGGACTACGAGGGTCAGCTACCCAGCAAACTTTCATAATTAAATACCGTTACTGTATAGGTAGGTCTCTTTGTGAAAGACCTATTACTGGATAATTCATGGGTAGAGCCAAAGAGTGTGGTGTGAACTATACAAGTTACCAATAACATTGATGAAATATTAAATGAAGCCAAAGGCTCCGGTGTATAGAGAAGACCTCACCGTTTAAGAAGTAACCATAGAAACGAGGAAACCCACTATTTCTTTATTCATTTAATTTCTATTTCTTTTTTTTGACTAGATTTTTGACACCTAGCAAAAGAAAATTTCTTATTTCTTTCATATTCCGGAGTAAAATACTAAAAAATCGTGGTCGGGAAGGTTATAGTAGCCAAAGCCATTGGAATTTTTATTTTATACATTGGAAAAATCCGTTTGGTTATTAGTTATTAATAGGCCAGGACGGGAAAAATAATAACTGAAAGAAAAAAATCAATTAGTTATTTGTCAAAATTTTATTTATTCAATGACTAGAGTTAAACGCGGATATATAGCCCGAAAACGTAGAACAAAAATTCGTTTATTTGCATCAAGTTTTCGAGGGTCTCATTCAAGACTTACTCGAACTATTACTCAACAAAAAATAAGAGCTTTGGTTTCGGCTCATCGGGATAGGGATAAGCAAAAGAGAAATTTTCGTCGTTTGTGGATCACTCGGATAAACGCAGTAATTCGAGAAAAGGGAGTATCCTATAGTTATAGTAAATTAATACATGATCTATATAAGAGGCAGTTGCTTCTTAATCGTAAAATACTGGCCCAAATAGCTATATCAAATAGGAATTGTCTTTATATGATTTCCAACGAAATCAGAGAAAAGGTGGATTGGAAAGAATACACCGAAATAATTTAAATGGGGTTCCCCGGAGAATGAACTCCGGGAGGGTGGAGTTGGAGTCAAAATTACTCTGAGAAATGCGCTTAAAGTAGTCAAAATGAATGAACACGTTCAATAAAAAATCTTTTTTTTCCGATTCATTTTTTTTTACGACACAAAAATCTGGATTCTAAGATTTGTCAAAAAAAACACCAATCCATGTTTGAGTTCGGATTGGAATTCTGATTGAAGTGAACAAAAAACAAGCCTATTTATTTCTGGTTCTAAGACCGGTAGTTCTAGTGGTCGACTCAATTCTTTCAAATTGTTTCTCATTATTGAGAAAAGGTAACAAAGATAAAATACGAGCTTGTTTTATAGCAATAGTAATTAATCGTTGTTGTTTCAAGGTCAATCTATTCACTCGTCTAGATAATATTTTTCCCTGTTCACTAATAAATCGACTAATTAAACTCATGTTTCTATAATCAATTCGATCCCCCGATTGAATCGGGGGCAAACGCCTACGAAAAGATCGCTTGGATTTAAGAAAGGGTCGCTTGGATTTATCCATGGTTTGTTTGTTTAGTTTATTTCTTATCCCGAAAATACTATTCCTTGATTGTCATTTTAACCCCAAATAGGATTCTTTTTATTTAAATGGAATATCTTCTATTTATATTTCAATGTGTTCTATATAATGTCATTTTTCCCCTTTCAAGGATAAGACATCCTCGGTTCAATCTATTTCTTTATTTCCCCATGAATCGTATGTTTGAAACAATAGGGACAGAATTTTCTCAATTCTAATCGATTGGGCGTATTGTGCCGGTTCTTTTGAGTAATATATCTGGAAATACCTGTTGATACCTTCTTAACACCGTTTTGTATACAACTGGTACATTCCAAAATGACCGTTACCCGCGCACCTTTCTTCTTGGCCATGAACCTCCTTTGGATTTTTGATTTACTCAACTCTTCTATTTTAATTCGAAATGAAGAAAAAGAAAGGAAGGAAAAAATAGAAGTTATTAACTTGAAATCCAACTCTAAAAGAAAAAGATAAAAATCAATTAAATCAAAGCAAAGCCCAAAGTCATACATAGTAAATAATAAGTAAGACAATGATAATGAGTTCGAAAATCTATTTAACCCCGAGGGGCAGTTAAAGATCTTGTATTCTTGCCCTAGACCACGACTTTCCTACTCTACCCCCACGTTTAATTCGAATTTGAGACTGAGTCTCGCAGACGTTGAATCCACTTTTATTCTTTCTCTTTCGTCCCTTATTCTAAATTAGAAAAAAGAGAAAAAAGAGAAAAAAGGGGGGATTAGTCACAGATATTTGATTGTATTTCTAATCTTCTTCATTCCTTCCGGTGTCAATAGCTATAATGAAAAAAAGGGGAATGTCAACGCATCGGGGAAAAAACGATTAATCTCTATCAATAGACCTGCTAAAGCCCCGAACCATAGCGTACTTAGTACTGGGGCCACGGAGAGATATGTTTTTAGATCTCGCATCGAAAAACCTCCTTTTTTTATTTTAATACATAAAGCATATATGATCAGATGCATATGTAGTTAAGGGCTACTTAGAGTTGTACACGGAATCCCTAATTCCAATTGAAATCTACAACGATCCATAAGATTTCCTTTTCTTATTATTATATGTTAAATATGTTAAAATATGTTAAATGAGGCCAAAAAAAGAAGAAATGGTCAGAAAACCTTGTTTCTCAATGCAGGAAATAGGGATGTGGAAAACAAGACAGGAATTCTCTACAATTACACTGTAGAACAATTGAAGGGATGTGGCGCAGCTTGGTAGCGCGTTTGTTTTGGGTACAAAATGTCACAGGTTCAAATCCTGTCATCCCTACCTATTACTGCCCCTTTGAGCAGTAACGAGGAATCAACCGAGATCGGTTCAAATTGCGTTGCACGGAATCGTTCATTTTTATGAAACTATAGAAAATATGCATATAAAATGAAAATGGATTCGTTAAAAAAAAAAGAATCTTTTCTTTACATTCTTTTCTATTCTGATAAGAAAGCGCTCTTAGTTCAGTTCGGTAGAACGTGGGTCTCCAAAACCCGATGTCGTAGGTTCAAATCCTACAGAGCGTGATTTTTTCTTTCATGGATCCAATCAAAATGAAATGAATTCAGTCGCTTGCACAACAATTAGAATTTGACCTCCTGCGGATTAAAGAAAGGAGGAGGCCAATCAAATTTGAATTAATCAAAGGTCCAACTGATCGCCACGCCTGTATTGTAAATATGCAGTTACGAATAATCCAGCCAAAGTAATAGGAATTAGACCTAACACGATTCCAAATAGAAAAACTTCAATCATTTCAATTTTGTTTTTGAAAAGGAGAAAAAAAGCGGTAATATCTATACCTAAATATTAATCCGAATTGATGTGAATCTCAATGACCAAGAATTGG